GTATTCTCTTATTTATTACCTGTGTCTACTATTTAGGCAGACTACCGTCACCCAGCGTTACTAAGAAACTGAAAGAAACCTCAGAATCCTCAGAAACGGAAGAAAGGGGGGAAAGCGAGGAAGAAACAGATGTAGAAATAGAACCAACTTCCAAAACGAAGGGGACTAAAGAGGAACAAGAGGGATCCACCGAAGAAGATCCTTCTCCTTCCCTTTTTTCGGAAGAAAAGGAGGATCCGGACAAAATCGATGAAACAGAAGAGATCCGAGTGAATGGAACGGAAAAAACAAAGGATGAATTCCACTTTCACTTTAAAGAGACATTCTATAAAAAGAGCCGAGTTTATGAAACTTCTGATCTGGATGGGAATCACGAAAATTCGAAGTTAGAAATCCTTAAAAACAAAGAAGATCCTTTCTTCTGGTTTGAAAAACTTCTTGTGATCGGTCTTTTCGACTATAAACGATGGACTCGTCCATTGCCATTGCGGTATATAAAAAATGAGCGATTTGAAAATGCTGTAAGAAATGAAATGTCACAATATTTTTTTTACACATGTCGAAGTGATGGAAAACAAAAAATATCTTTTATGTATACACCGAGTTTATCCACTTTTTTGGAAATGATACAAAGAAAGATGGCTTTGTACACAACCGAAAACCCTTCCTCTTATGAACTAGATAATCAGTGGGTTTATACAAATGAACAAAAAGAAAACAAGCTCAGCAACGAGTTTATAAGTCGAATAGAGGCTATAGATAAGGGATCTCTTCCTCTGGATGTAGTACTCGAAAAAAAAACTAGATTGTGTAATGATGAAACTAAAAAAGAATACTTGCCTAAAAAGTATGATCCTTTCTCGAACGGGCCTTATCGTGGAATAATCCATTTTGTTTTTTCCCCTTCAATCATAAATCAAATTCCCATCGGAAATTCCATTGGAACTCTTTGGATAAATAAGATCCACGAGATCCTTATTGCTACTAGTTATCGAGAATTTGAAAAAAGAATAGCTGCATTTGATCAAAAATCAATATCAACGGAAATTGGTAATGGTAATTTCTTGAATTTTATTAGTGAATTTGCTGTAAAATCAATATGCTCAATGGATTTCCGTTTGAAAGGACTTTCTTTATTTTCCCAACAAGAAAAAAATAATAATTATTCACAAGCAAAATTGTTATTTAATGCAGTTATAACCGATACCAACGAGCAAAAAGTTAGAAATCTTGAAATAGAAATAAAAGAAATAAGTAAAAAAGTACCTCGATGGTCGTATGAATTAATTGACGAGTTAGAACAGCAAGAGAGACAAAATGAAGAAGACGCGGAGGAGGATTATCAGATTCGTTCAAGAAAAGCTAAACGTGTAGTCATTTTTACTGATAATCAGCAAAATCCCGATACTTATACTACTACCCCAGATACTAATAATTCTAATCCAACAGATGAAGTCGCTTTAATACATTATTCTCAACAATCAGATTTTCGTCGAGACATAATAAAAGGATCCATGCGCGCTCAAAGACGTAAAATAGGAATTTTGGAATTGTTTCAAGCAAGTGTGCATTCCCCGTTTTTTTTTGACAGAATAGACAACCCCCCTCTTTTTTTATTTGATATCTCCGAACTTCTTAAATTCATTTTTCTAAATAGGATGGGTAAAAATACAGAATTTGAAATTTCGGATTATGTGGAAGAAGATACAAACGAACAAGAGAAAAAAGAAGCGGACAAAAGAGCGATGGACAGACTAGAAGATCAAGCACGAATCGAAATAGCGGAAGCCTGGGATAGCATTATATTTGCTCAAATAATAAGAGGTTCAATCTTAGTAACACAATCAATTCTTAGAAGATATATTATATTACCGTCATTGATAATAGCTAAAAATATGGGTCGTATGCTATTATTTCAATTTCCCGAGTGGTCCGAGGATTTAAAGAGTTGGAAGAGGGAAATGCATGTTAAATGCACCTATAATGGTGTTCAATTATCGGAAACAGAATTTCCAAAAAAATGGTTAATAGATGGTATTCAAATAAAAATATTATTTCCTTTCCGTTTGAAACCTTGGCACAGATCTAAACTAGCCTCCCCTTATAGAGATCTACTAAAAAAGAAAGATAAAAAAAACGATGATTTTTGTTTTTTAACAGTTTTTGGAATGGAAGCTGAACTACCTTTTGGTTCTCCACGAAAAAGATCCTTATTTTTTGACTCCATTTTTAAAAAACCAAGAAAAAAAATTCTGAAATGGAAAACTAATTGTTTTCGAATTCTAATAGAAAGAACAAACGTTGTTCTAATAATATCAAAAGAAATAAAGATATGGATTATAAAAAACATTATCTTTATACAAAGAATAATTAAAGAACTATTAAAAAGAAATCTAACTCCATTTTTGGGGTTGAAAGAAATATCTGGATCGAATGAAACTAAAAAAGAAAAAGATTCGAGAATTAGTAATAGTATTATTTATGAATCGTCCAGTCAAATTAAATCTCTCGATTGGACAAATTATTCACTGAACGAAAAAAAAATAAAAGATCTAACTGATAAAACAAATCGAATCAGAACTCAAATAGGAAAAATTCGAAAAGATAAGAAAAACAAAAAAAGTAATAAATCTGAAAGATTTGAATCTCCAAAAATTTGTGGACCAATGTTTAAAAGAAGAAATATTCGATTAATCCGTAAATCCATTTTTTTTATAAAATTTTGCTTTGCAAGGATATATATATATATCTTCTTATTTATTATTAATATTCTTCAGATCAATACACCGCTTTTTCTTGAATCAAAATATATCTATATGAGTAAATACATTTCCAATATTAAAGCCAATCAAGAAGGTATTGATAAAACAAATCAAAATACAATTAACTTTAGAAAGTCCCTTTCTAATCTTAGTAAGAATTCAAAGAACTTATCCTCTTTGTCACAAGCATATGTCTTTTACAAATTATCACAAATCCAAGTTATTAACTTGGATAAGTTACAATTTGTCCTTCAATATAATGGAACATCCCTTTTTCTTATAAACGAAATAAAAGATTATTTTGGAATAAATAATAAATGGAAAACAGGGTTAAGGGGTCATTATCAATATAATTTATCTAAGATTAGATGGTCTAAATTAGTACCGGGAAAATGGCGAAATAAAGTTAATCAAGGTTGGATGGCTCAAAATAAAGATTTAAACAAACGGGCTTCTTATGAAAAAGACCAAGTAATTTATTATAAAAAAGAAAATTATTATAAATTACCAAATCAAAAAGACCATAGATATGATCTTTTATCATATAAATCTATATCTTATGAAGATAGGAAGAACTCATCTATTTATGTATCACCATTACAAGTAAACAATCACCAAGGGATTTCTTCTAATTACAACATAAGGAAATACAAATTATTTGATGGAATGGGAGATATTCTTAGCAATAATTATCTAGGAAAAAAGGGTATTGGGGGTATGGATAAAAATCCGGATAGAAAATATGGGGATTGGAAAATGATCCATTTTTGTCTTAGAAATACGGTCGATATTGAGACCTGGATCAATACCAACAGTCATAAAAAGACTAATACTATTAATGGCAAAAAAATAGAGAAGAAAGGTCTGACGATTCATCAACAAATAAAGCCTTCCAATAAAAAAGGTTTTTATTGGATGGGAATGAATGAACAAATACGAAATCGTCCCATATTGAATCTTAACCTTTGGTTCTTCCCAGAATTTGCACTCCTTTATAATTCATATAAAATGAAACCCTGGTTCATACCCATCAAATTACTTCTTTTTAATTTTAATGGAGATGTAAATATTAGTGCAACTAAAAATATCAATGAAAATCAAAAAAAGGATCTGTCATTGAATAAAACAAACTATCTTGAATTAGAAAATAGAAAGAAAAAAGAAAAAAAATCTCCAACTCGAGAGAATCCTAGATCAGATGCACAAAACCGAATGAATCACGGATCAGTTGAAGAAAAAGATCTTGAAGAAGATTATAGGATGGGATCAAACATAAAAAAACGTAGAAAGAAAAAAGAATACCAAAGCAATATAGAAGCGAAACTCCATTTATTTCTTAAAAGATATTTGCTTTTTCAATTGAGATGGGATGATTCTTTAAATCAAAGAATGCTCAATAATATCAAGGTATATTGTTTACTGCTTAGATTGCTAAACCCAAGAGAAGTTGCTATATCCTCTATTCAACGGGGAGAAATTAGTCTGGATATAATGCTGATTCAGAAAGATTTAACTCTTACAGAATTAATGAAAAAGAGTATATTTATTATTGAACCGGTGCGTCTGTCTGTTACAAAGGATGGAAAATTTCTTATGTGTCAAACCATAAGTATTTCATTCGTTCATAAGAGTAAGGACAAAACTAATCAAGGAAACCAAGAAAAAAGATATATTGATAAATCGATTGCAAGACATCAAAAAATAACTGAAAATCAAAACAAAAATCATTATGTTTTGCCCGTTCCTGAAAATATTTTATCACTTAGACGTCGTAGAGAGTTTAGAATTCTAATTTGTTTGGATTCCCAAAATGGGAACAGTCACGATAGAAATCTAGTATTTCGCGATGGGAAAAACGTAAAAAACTGCGATCAATTTTTGGATAAAAGCACAAATCTTGAGATAGAGAAAAGTAAATTAATAAAATTATTTCTTTGGCCAACCTATCAATTAGAAGATTTAGCTTGTATGAATCGCTATTGGTTTGATACCACTAATGGCAGCCATTTCAATATGGTAAGGATACATATGTATCCACAATGAAAGAGGGTGATAGATTTTATCCATATATCCTGTAGCATATCTGATATATGAAAGCAACCGCATATACACACATATACATGTGCTATCTTACATTTCATTCTTATACATGATACTAATTCAATGACGTTGACGTATCAATTAGATCTATAAATAACTCAACGGAATCCTTTTATTTTAATTATTTCCATTTTTAGCTCTAAAACTTATTATCTTTTATTTATAAGTGCTGTCCTTTTCTTTTATATTTCTATACTATACGACTTCAATTGAAAATTAGATTGATCATTGACTCATTTTTTTTTTATTTTTGATCGGTAAAATTTAGATCTTTAAACACGAAAATAAAAAGGGGGGAATTTTTAGTTTTATGGTAAAAAATGCATTCAGTTCAGTTTTTTTGCAAGAAGAAAAAGAAAAAAACCAGGGGTCTGTTGAATTTCAAGTTTTCAGTTTCACCAATAAGATACGAAGACTTACTTCACATTTAGAATTGCACAGAAAAGACTATTTATCTCAGCGAGGTCTACGTAAAATTCTGGGAAAACGTCAACGATTACTGGCTTATTTGTCAAAGAAAAATAGAGTACGTTATAAAGAATTAATTGGTCGGTTGGATATTCGGGAACTAAAAACTCACTAATTTGAAGAACCTTAATTATTTGATTTATTATATCTTGAATTTGGATAAATTTATTTTTGTTTTCAGTAATTCATGGAATAATGAATCGGGGAAAAACCTATGAATGTACCAGCTACCAGAAAAGACCTCATGATAGTAAATATGGGTCCTCACCACCCATCCATGCATGGGGTTCTTCGGCTCATCATTACTCTAGATGGTGAAGATGTTATCGACTGTGAACCAATATTGGGTTATTTACACAGAGGGATGGAAAAAATTGCGGAAAACCGAACAATTATACAGTATCTGCCTTATGTAACACGTTGGGATTATTTAGCTACTATGTTCACAGAAGCAATAACCGTAAATGCACCAGAGCAATTAGGAAATATTCAAGTACCGAAGAGAGCCAGCTATATCAGAGTAATTATGTTGGAGTTGAGTCGTATAGCTTCTCATTTATTATGGCTTGGTCCCTTTATGGCAGATATTGGTGCACAAACCCCTTTCTTCTATATTTTTAAAGAAAGAGAATTAGTATATGATTTATTCGAAGCTGCCACTGGTATGAGAATGATGCATAATTATTTTCGTATCGGAGGAGTGGCTGTTGATCTACCTCATGGCTGGATAGATAAATGTTTGGATTTCTGTGATTATTTTTTAACGGGGATTTCTGAATATCAAAAACTTATTACACGAAATCCTATTTTTTTAGAACGGATTGAGGGAGTGGGCATTATTAATGGAGAGGAAGCAATAAATTGGGGTTTATCAGGACCAATGCTACGAGCTTCCGGAATACAATGGGATCTTCGTAAAATTGATAATTATGAGTGTTATGACGAATTTGATTGGGAAATTAAATGGCAAAAAGAAGGAGATTCATTAGCTCGTTATTTAGTACGAATCAATGAAATGACGGAATCTATAAAAATTATTCAACAAGTTCTGGAAGGAATTCCAGGGGGGCCCTATGAGAATTTAGAAATCCGATGCTTTGATAGAGTAAGCGATCCTGAATGGAATGATTTTGAATATAGATTCATTAGTAAAAAACCTTCGCCCACTTTTGAATTACCGAAACAGGAACTTTATGTGAGAGTCGAAGCACCAAAGGGAGAGTTGGGAATTTTTTTGATAGGAGATCAAAGTGTTTTTCCTTGGCGATGGAAAATCCGACCACCTGGTTTTATCAATTTGCAAATTCTTCCTCAGTTAGTTAAAAGAATGAAATTGGCTGATATTATGACGATACTAGGTAGTATAGATATCATTATGGGAGAAGTTGATCGTTGAAATGATAATTGATACAACAGAAGTACAAGATATCAATTCGTTTTCAAAATTGGAATCCTTAAGGGAGGTCTATGGGATTATATGGATGCTTATCCCTAGTTTGACTCTTGTATTGGGAATTACAATAAGTGTACTAGTAATTGTATGGTTAGAAAGAGAAATATCCGCAGGGATACAACAACGTATTGGACCTGAATACGCCGGCCCTTTTGGAATTCTCCAAGCGCTAGCAGATGGGACAAAACTACTTTTAAAAGAAAATATTATTCCATCTAGAGGAGATACCAGTTTATTCAGTATCGGACCATCCATAGCGGTCATATCAATTCTACTAAGTTATTTGGTAATTCCTTTTGGCTATCACCTTGTGCTAGCCGATCTCAATATTGGTGTTTTTTTATGGATCGCTATTTCAAGTATTGCTCCCATTGGACTACTTATGTCAGGATATGGATCAAATAATAAATATTCCTTTTTGGGTGGTTTACGAGCTGCTGCTCAATCGATTAGTTATGAAATACCATTAACTCTATGTGTATTATCAATATCTCTACGTGCGATTCGTTGAGACATAAACCTTTCCTATTTATTTTGACTTTATTTCTAGGAAAGGTTTGAATAGATATCCTCATTTATTTGTTTATCATTTGGGTTGACGAACTAAATCAGATAGTTATATGAGTGAAAGAAAACAGCTTAGAAGTTCGCAGTAAACAGATTGAGTCTCATTTCCTATGTACCAGGATTAAGCAAAAGTAAATATAAGCAGTAGAGACTGTTTACCCCAAGATTGGTTGATTGGACATCATATCATAGCTTGAAGCGGGTGCAAAAGATCAACTGTATGGAGTTTTCACTATCGTTTGTATGTATTTACATACATGTATTACCATAACGGGTGATTCCGCAAAAATAAGTGGATGGTTAGAAACACCAAAATTACACAAAGGATTAGTAATAGATATTATGTAAATTATCCAAAGGGACATTTCTGCATAAAAGGAATACTAATTGGGGCTTTAAGTTGGTAGAAATGATCAGGTAGTACTCCCTACGATTCCGATCCAGAGTATGTTCCTATCCACCAATTAAAGAAATAACTATTAGGAACGAAATAATCCTTTACTTTTTTTCAATACCCTTTTGAGAAAGACGAGTAGGAACGAAAAAAAAAGAATGAAATAAAAAAAGAGAGATCTTTTTATTTTTTCTATATCTATATAACGTAATGTCTAATTCTTTTTCGTAATCGAAAACTATGGGTTGAAATATCTATGAATATTTACACAAGGAGTATTTTATTTAAGGATTTCATTATTACTCAAAATTATTATTAAATTTAAATAAAGTGATAAAATATAAAATAAAGGATGAGATCAATTCAGAAGTACTTAATTAGTATTATAGTAGACAGAATTCCATTGGTCTAATTCGGGACCTTATCAATAGATTTTTACTCTATCTAGAACATATCAAGATAAAGAATGCTGATCCGGTCCTTAGATTTATTTGTGATTCTCGAGGAGCCGTATGAGGCGAAAATCTCACGTACGGTTCTGTAATAGCGATGGGAACAGTGATGTTATCACCGACTATGATTATCTAACAGTTCAAGTACAGTTGATATAATTGAGGCACAGTCAAAATACGGTTTTTGGGGGTGGAATTTGTGGCGTCAACCAATAGGGTTTATCATTTTTATAATTTCCTCCCTAGCAGAATGTGAGAGATTACCTTTTGATTTACCAGAAGCAGAGGAAGAGTTAGTAGCAGGTTATCAAACCGAATATTCAGGTATAAAATTTGGTTTTTTTTATGTTGCTTCCTATTTAAATCTACTAGTTTCTTCATTCTTTGTAACAGTTCTTTATTTGGGTGGGTGGAATCTATCTATTCCTTACATATTTATTCCTCAACTTTTTGAAATAAATAAAGCTAGTGGAGTTTTTGGGACAATACTTGGTCTTTTTATTACATTAGTGAAAACATATTTGTTTTTGTTCATTCCTATAACAACAAGATGGACTTTACCTAGGCTAAGAATGGACCAATTATTAAATCTTGGATGGAAATTCCTTTTACCTATTTCTCTAGGTAATCTATTATTAACAACTTCTTCCCAACTCCTTTCCCTGTAAATAAACTATTTTTTTATTCACTACTTGTATCAAACAAGAGAAAGAAAAAAATTACTCATAGATATTCACGATATGTTCCCTATGGTAACCGGGTTCATGAATTATGGTCAACAAACAGTACGAGCTGCAAGGTACATTGGTCAAAGTTTCATGATTACTTTATCCCACACAAATCGTTTACCTGTAACTATTCAATATCCTTATGAAAAGTTGATCACATCGGAGCGTTTCCGCGGTCGAATTCACTTTGAATTTGATAAATGCATTGCTTGTGAAGTATGTGTTCGTGTATGTCCTATAGATTTACCTGTTGTTGATTGGAAATTAGAAACGGATATTCGAAAGAAACAATTGCTTAATTACAGTATCGATTTCGGAATCTGTATCTTTTGTGGTAATTGTGTTGAGTATTGCCCAACAAATTGTTTATCAATGACCGAAGAATATGAGCTTTCAACTTATGATCGTCACGAATTGAATTATAATCAAATAGCTTTGGGTCGTTTACCAATGCCAGTAATTGACGATTACACAATTCGAACAATTTTGAATTCGCCTCAAATAAACAATGAATAAACCCCATGCTTCAAGAACAATTCAAAATTACTAAGGTTCCATTTTTTTTTATCAAAAAATTAGTTTTCTTTTTCCTTGGCCAATAATTAATTATACAATAAAAATACCGACTATTGATTGATTGGCGAGAAACCAGGCTTCATTTGGATTAAAAATCTAGTTATATATTCGTAATTATTTTTACAGATATAGCTTGTTTAAACTCCCATTTAGTATTTTTGATTAAAGAATAAGATTGATCCAATTATTGGATCCACATTAATTCACATCCATTCTAATCTAATTTATTAACATTTAGAATGAAATTCATAAAAACGTATCATCAAAAAAGAGGGTAATTTTCCTGGTCAGGTCAATAAGGTCATGAAAGATTTTCGATTTAGTTATTATTTTACATATATAATGGATTTACCTGGACCAATACATGATTTTCTTTTAGTGTTTCTGGGATTGGGTCTTATATTAGGAGGTCTGGGAGTGGTATTACTTACCAATCCAATTTATTCTGCATTTTCATTGGGATTAGTTCTTGTTTGTATATCTTTATTCTATATTTCATC